AAATTTTATTTTTAAATTGAAATAGAAATTGGAAATGAAAAATATCTTCATTTCGAAATTCTCTTGGATTTTAGTTGAGTAATGTATTCTATGAATAATAAATATATATGAAGAATACTCTTTCAATCAAAGAAATATTTCAATTATTTCCGTGTTCGTATTTTGAAAGTAAAAAAAGTAAAAGGAATACAAATGGTAGGAAATTTATTCCAACTGAATTCTTCATAAATTTTCTATTTCGATGAACTGACTCTTACCAAAGTTAGATATGGACCATGAGGAAGAACGGAACTTTTTTTATTTGACTTTTTTTTATTTTGTTTACCTCTTTACTGTTCAAAGATCAAAGAGAAAACAATTCGGTTATTCCATTACGTGGATACACATTGGGAAACAACATAGTAGTTGTCCAACGAGATACTGCACATCCTAAAATATTGTCTTGGGCGAGTCACATATTGCGCCGCTTGTTTTAGTTTTACTATTTTAGTTTAGAAATTTTATTTATGTTTTGCTTGTTTTATTGAACCCATTTCATATCATGGTTCAAACGTTAAAAGTCGACGGGTTTTACTAATCCTTTTCGAAATCCGAAGAACATGGATCATTTGTCAACTCCTCAATCAATGACTTCTTCGATGGGTATAATAAAATAATCTTTTTGTTAGCATTCCGACGAAGAAGTCATTGATTCTTTCGATCGGGATTCATATTGAAAATAATCAGAAATCTAGGAATTCTAATCGTAAAAGTCGCTTTCGATTATTTCAAATTAATTTAATTGAAATCAACACAAATTAAATACAAATAGATAAAGCAAAGAAATAGAATTGGGATACTATATAATATACATTATCACTATATATATTATATATATGTAATTAAATCGATTTCTATATAGAAATCGATAGAAAAGGAATATGATGATACTATTGTAGATTGATCCATATTAATCTATATTAAATTAACCCGCATTACAATACAACTTTATACACTACAATAACAATACTAGATAGTATGGTAGAAAGATTCAGATATTTCTTTCTACCATACTATCGTATCTCATAGAATACGACTGATTCTAGTCTGCCCATTTCATTTAAGACGCGAAATTTTTATCCTTTTCTTCTCTGCAATTATTGATAAGAAATAAAAAATCAAGTTTAATTCAAATTAATCACCTTGGCTGACTGTTTTTACGTATATTATAAGTAAAAAAGCAGTAGGAACTAGAATAAACAGTGCAGTAGCAATAAATGCGAGAATATTGACTTCCATAATCTCATTGTTTAATTTTTCTTTAATTCGCAATAACTCGGGAGTTAATCCCATAGAGATAATAAATCTTTCGCCTGTAAATTCAATGGGATGCATTACATCTCGATGATATCGAATCGGATCAATATCATGAATAACAATATCGGAGCTATCAAATCGATTCATCGTCAAGAATTGAATAGTATAACATAGGACGATCTTTTATCCATACTGAACTCAAAATTTGATTCCCGATACAATCAATAATTCCTTTATTTATTTATCATTCTTTTCCATTCTTTCTTTTCTATAACCTACCGCCCTCTTTGTACAATCATCTGATGAAGTATCATCTAACCGCCTTTCCACTTACCATTGGTTCTAAACAAACCCCAACAAACAATAGAAGCTCAATGAAAAAAAAAAGGAAGGAGTTAAGTTATAAACTCCTTTTTTAATGATCCAATCTTCTTGGAAAACAAAAGAAGTATGATAAAGACGAGTACAAATTCCGGTATAAAAAAATCGAATATTCCATCAAATTTTTTTTTATATATTTATATATAAATTTTAAAAGTTTGTTCGTTCAAGGAAAAACCCTTATAAAAAAATTCATTACCTCGCTAATAAAAAAGTGATCCTTGTTTGATCTTTATTTTTTTAATATCCTCTTTCATTGGATTAGTAATGGGACGCATATATCAAAAGCTCAATGCGAAATTTGAATGAGATAGATTATTTCAAATTAGTAAAATTTGAAATTGAGCAAAATAGGGCCCGAAAAGGATATCCTTTTCTTTTAAGATTAAAATAAAAGTATTCTATACACAGTAACTATGTTCAATTTATTTTATATTGTACAAATTCCATTTATGTATGTACTCCCGGGAAACATACAATACTCTACTCTATTTCATATTTCACAGATCGGGAGTAATTGAAAAAGAAAAAGCCAGACCCAGTACAGTACGGTATCCCGTGGAATCCTGAATCTGATGCTATAATAATTGTACTAATCCACATATGTCTCTCTCCCATCAATCGAATCGGTACTAGTCGAAGAAATGGAAATTCCCCCATTTGGTTGATGATAAATGTGAAACGAAAAAGAAAAAAAGAAGAAGGATCGCTGTTGGGAATGAAATTCTGTTATTTGGACTTCTTTTCACAAAAAATAGAGAGATGAATTGATATAGTTTTTTATTGGATTTGGATTCGTCGGGACTGACGGGGCTCGAACCCG